AAGCGCATAACGTACGTTTTCACATTTCTAATTTTAGGATTAAATTAAACAAAAGGATTTGCAAATAAAAGTGCTAATGCCACGACCAGTCCGTAAATTGTTAAAGCTTCCATAAAAGCTAGACTAAGCAATAAAGTACCTCGTATTTTACCTTCCGCTTCTGGTTGTCTCGCAATACCTTCTACAGCTTGGCCCGCAGCAGTACCTTGGCCAACTCCAGGTCCAATGGAAGCAAGCCCTACGGCCAATCCAGCAGCAATAACGGAAGCGGCAGAAATCAGTGGATTCATAGTAAGTTCCTCGTAAAAAAAAATAAATGGTTAATGATACAATCAACCAATGCATTATTACTTATTTTATCACTACGATCTATCGGGTCAAAGTAATTAAAAACTCTGAATTGAAATTATAATATTAGTGAATCGTCAGAATGACTTCGATATCTCGTTTTTTTTTTTTCTACCCATGATCAAATCTTTGTAAACTCATATGCATATAGTTCTACTTATTGCATTTCTTAGTTTCGAACCATTCTTTCATTCAATTCTTCGTTCTTTACTTACTTTCTATATCTGTACGTTCATCTGTTTTTTCATTCAATCTACAATTACAGACGAAAGAGAAAGACTTATATTGTATTGTAATACATCTAAACGAAATGCAGTGTGGTTAAAAATAAAAAATAAAAGAATCAATATTCAATATAGTAATAATAAATAGTATTATAGTAATAATATAAATCTATAATATAGATATTAATAATATACTGGGAAAGAAATAGGAATGAATAAATAAAATAATAAAATATATAATATATAGTCCATAGGGATAATCCCTATATAACTAGTAAATATCTAATATCACATATACATTTGTTTCTTCCATAATGTAAACCACCTGCATTTTATTTTTATATTGAATTGGATTTTAGAATTATTCTTCGTCGAAACATATGTAAGGGTTAGACTTATAGACATTACATATATCTAGTTTGATTTGACCCCCTAACCCATATTTTTCCAATTCCGTAATATCGTCTGTCTTCCCTACTACGAGATTAGGTCATCCATACATATATAGATACAAATATCTATGTATTATGTTGCCCAACCAAGTGCGTATTTGGAATCATGCATGACTTCGGGTAAGTGAAAAAAGACTATTAAAAAAGCTAATCAATGATGACCCTCCATGGATTCACCTATATAAGCCGCGGCTAAAGTTGCAAAAATAAGAGCTTGAATACCGCTTGTAAATAATCCAAGAAACATAACGGGGATAGGAACTACTGAAGGTACTAAAGAAACAAGAACAACAACTACTAATTCATCAGCCAATATATTCCCGAAAAGTCGAAAACTAAGAGATAAAGGTTTTGTAAAATCTTCTAGGATGTTAATTGGTAAAAGTATTGGAGTTGGTTGGATATATTTCCCAAAATACCCCAATCCTTTTTTGGTAAGACCCGCATAAAAATATGCCACTGACGTGAGTAAAGCTAAAGCAACAGTAGTATTTATATCATTCGTGGGCGCAGCTAACTCCCCATGAGGTAACTGTATAATTTTCCAAGGTAAAAGAGCACCTGACCAGTTAGAAACAAAAATAAATAGAAACATAGTTCCAATAAAGGGAACCCAAGGGCCATATTCTTCTCCAATCTGAGTTTTACTCAAGTCTCGAATAAATTCAAGGACATATTCGAAGAAATTCTGACCGTCGGTCGGAATTGTTTGTGGATTCCGAACTGCTATGATGACTGAACCTAATAAGATAGCAATTACGACCCAAGAAGTGATAAGTACTTGGGCATGGATTTGTAAACCTCCTATTTGCCAATATAAATGTTGGCCTACTTCTACACCCGATATATCGTATAACCCATTGAGTATTTTAATGGAACATGGTATAGCATTCATATTGTCCTCTGATATAAATCGAACTTAAAAAATTATTTTGATTCAACCATCTCTTTCTCAACTCACCAACATTAATCATCTTTTAATACAAATTGAATTTAGGATACCAATAAATTTAAATTTTAGGATACTAAAAAATCACATAACATAATATAAATATCCCCATTTTTATCTCTATCTCTTTTTGAAGTTCAAGAATAGTAACCGATCCAATAAATCGATCGAGTTCCCAAACAATTAATTAATTTTATTATTCTTAATCATAATCAACGATTTCTTATATAGCTATAACGACCCTCGCAAATTGCGAATACTAATTTGTTAAGAATGAATCGAATTGAAGCTATAGCATCATCGTTAGCTGGAATCGAAATATCTGCGAGATCCGGGTCACAATTTGTATCAATTAAACAAATAGTAGGAATCCCTAAAATGACACATTCTCGAAGAGCCGTATATTCTTCTTGCTGATCAACGATGATTACAATATCGGGTAACCCCGTCATATATTTGATCCCACCCAAATATGTTTGCAAGGTAGATAAATTTCTCTTCAACATTGCTGCATCTCTTTTGGAAAGATGGTTGAGTTTCCCCATCTTTTGTTCTGCTCTTAAGTCCCTAAACTTATTAAGTCTCGTTTCCGTAGTGGACCAGTTTGTTAACATACCACCGAGCCACTTTTTATTAACATAATGACACCGAGCCCCTATTGCAGCTGATGCTACTAAATCCGCTACTTTATTTTTGGTACCAACGATTAAAAAGGTTTTTCCACTACTTGCTGCATTAAAAACTAAATCACAGGCTTCTGATAAAAAACGAGCAGTTCTCGTAAGATTTATAATATGAATACCTTTACGCTTTGCAGAGATGTAAGGGGCCATTCTAGGATTCCATTTTCGAGTACCATGACCAAAGTGTACTCCCGCTTCCATCATTTCTCCTAAATTGATGTTCCAATATCTTTTTATCATTTTTCCCCGCATTTCCCCACACTTTCTCTTTTTTTTTTTTTTTTAAGAGACAAGGTACCTGAAATAAATAATTGTTCCGACGGAACCTTCTACCGTGGATTGACCCTTGATATATAGCCTAAACCATTAATTTCTTTTAATTACTTATTTTTTATTACTAAATTAATAGTAATAATTGGACCAACCTAACCAAATAGTTAAAGTAAAAAGAATGAATCTCTTCTTAGGAATCATTAAATCGCGTAAATGGTTGTTGTGATGGCCCATGAAAATTGTTTGGAGCACATAATTCTCTATGGTATAACAAAATATCTCCCATTTCCAACTCGAATAAATTTTTCCTTTTGATTTCCAAATAAATCTTTTTGTTTTCCCTTGAATGGTGTACTAATTTTTTGAATCCAGTACCAACAGGAATAAGCCCCCCCAGAACAACGTTCTCTTTCAGTCCTTTCAACCAATCAATACGACCTCGTAAAGCGGCTTTTGCTAAAACTCGAGCGGTTTCTTGAAAACTCGCTTCGGATATGAAACTTTGAGTATTCAGGGATGTCCTCGTTATTCCCAATAAGATTGCCCGATAATTGATCGCTTCGTCTAAAGCACGTCCCGCTCGTTCCGCTCGCAACAATCTGATTAATTCTCCGGGTGAAAAAACATTAGACATTCCATCTTCTGAAACCAACACTTTTGATGTTATTTGACGTACAATGATCTCTATATGTCTATTATGGATCTGTACTCCCTGAGATCGATAAACCTTTTGAATTTTATTAACCAAAGAGATACGACTCTGGGCTATGGTTAGCTCAGCTCCAATCAAGAATCCCCAGGGGATTCCAAGAATTCTTGGTATACGTTCGTTCCAACTTTCAACTCTCTTTTCGAGGTTCATTGATATTGAATCAATTGAACGCACTTCTAAGACCTGTTCCACTTTTGGAAGACCCTGCGTTATGTCACCAGATCTTGATTTTTCATATATAAATGTAACTAGTGTCTTTCCTTCATAAAAGATTTCTCCATAATGACCATGAACTGTTGCTCCTGGGGTAGCCAAATAGGGCTTAGCCGATCTTATAACTAAGGAGTCAACATGAACAATTAAAATTTGACCGGATTTTTTTATGTGTGGCCCATATTTGAATAAACATGCATTTTCACAAATCAATTGCCCAAGGCAAATTATTGTGGATGTCTCTTCAACAGAATCGTGATGAAGAAAACAACAATTTAAATGGAATGGATTCAAAATTATATTACTGCATGAATTGGGATTATAAATTCTCCTATTTTCATCCATTAAACAATATTTAAGTACTTGAAGTACTTTAAAAGTCTGTTTAAAATTGTTAAGTAGTAAATATTTCTTTAACGAGATTTGATTATGAGTTAATAAATGGTAAGATGAATAAAAATTCGTTATTTTAGGTACAATAGTACCTAAGGGACCCAACAAATACCTAATTGGGATTAGGGGATCCAATTCTTTTATCGCATTGTTATATTTCGAACCCTTGAATGGACTAATTCTAAAACAGTTGGATGATGACAAAATTATCAAAGATTGGCATTCCTTATGTTGATTCAACAACGTACCAATAGTTCCTTGCTGTTGGGTAAGTAATTGAAACTTCGCCTTGGAATGAAAGGGATTGATATTGGCGCGATCTAACCCCTTATTGGGAATCAATCCCGAATCTGTTATATTATATCTTTTTCCGCTATATGAAAGAGTGGACTTGACTTTGACTAACTCAATTCTTATGAAATCACGAATTAGATCATTTGTCCTTACCTCAACAAAGGAGGCATAAACCTCTTTTTTGGAACCGTTTTGTTTTTGGTCCCAATTTAATACTAAGCAAGTCCGAACTAATTGAATACTTGTGTTATAAATTCCTCGAATTGACTTACCATATTCATAAAGGATATAATTGACAATTCGAAGTTGGACATCATCCTTTTCCCGCAAGAGATCCTGAGGAAAAAGTGTTGCTAAATTTATCCCGTCGGCTATTTCATATGTGACTACGGGCCGAACCGAAACAAAATACTTTTTCTTGGTAGGTGTGATCCGCTGGACATAGATCCAATCTTTCAATTTTTTTGATTCCTTAGAATTTTTTTTTTTTCCTGTTACTGGCGGTATCAAAATGCCGCAGTGCCTGGATATCTTATCTGTCTCTCCAGGAAAATAAATATCTCCATAAAAGATTCTCAGTTCAATACTTTTTTTTTTTCTTTCCACTCGAACTAATCCGCCTATTCGACTTCTTTTATTTAAAGCAAGTTGTGTATTTACTCTAATGATACTATTGTTCCGGACCATTATGGACGAGGATCCAGGTAAAATATGCACTTCTTCGGGAATGAAAAAAAACCGATCTACTTTCATTTGGTATTTCAGACTCAATTCTTTTGTTCCTCGATACTCAATCGAATCCTCTTTTTTTATGATTGAATCTACCTCCACGGTCCCATATTTAGTAATTCCTGAACTGCTTCTTCTGTATCGTGGATCATCAAAATAAGCAAGAATACTATTTCTACGTAAAATACCATTTATGGGTATTTCAATTGAAATACCAAAACAGGATATTAGTTCTTTTTGCCATTCTTGATCATATTTTAATGGGATGATGAATCTATTTCTTCGCCTTTTCGCTAATAAATCTGAATTCTCTTGGAGAATAGACGGATATATTAAATTCCACTTACCATTGGATATGATTCGATCAGATATTGAATAATCAATGATTTCCATATCTTTTTTACTAGAAGTATCCAACAATTTATGTCTTACTCGATCATTAGTCATTGAGAGGTCAGAGATATATTTGTCTTCGACAGGAAAAGAATGAGCATTAATTTGATCTTGATCCTTGTGGATCGAAAAAGACACTATACTGGATCCGCGCGGGCCTCCTGCTAATATCCATAAATGACTTGTTTTTGGTAATAGATGAACATTACCATATGTATATTCGGGTGCATGGTAGACACCCGTACTCCAGTGCATTTCTCCCTCTGATTCAGAGTAAATATGTTTTCGGACTCTCTCTTTAAAATGAAAAGTGGACGTTCCCGCACGAATCTCAGCAATCACTTGTTCTGATTCTACATATTGATTATTTTGAACTAAAATCAAACTCTTTGGCGGAATATTCACATTATGGATAACACTCCGACTCTCAATAATTACATATAAATCTATAGAACATAAAAAAGCAGGATGCCCATGACGGGTACGCGTAGGATGAACAAAATCCTCATTAAATTTTATTTTTCCATTAGAAGGAGCTCGTACATGTTCGGCAGTACCACCTGTGAATACTCCACCGGTATGAAAAGTTCTTAATGTTAGTTGAGTCCCCGGTTCCCCAATCGATTGACCCGCAATAATACCTACAGCTTCTCCCAATTCGGCTAGGTCACCATGAGTGGGACTCCGACCATAACATAATTGACAGATCCAAGATGTGCTTCTGCAAGTAAAGGGGGTTCGAATATATATTGGTCGTGCTCGAAAGGTTATGAATCGATTGATAAGCCCAATCCCAATATCTTGATTCCTAGTGGCAATACATCGTAGACCTATATATATATCGTCTGCTAATACACGACCAATTAGTGTTTGGGCAAAAATTCTTTCTGTCATCTCATTTCGAGGACTCACGGAAATACCTTGGATAGTACCGCAATCTATTCTACGTATAATAATGTGTTGAACCACTTCAACAAGTCTACGCGTGAGATATCCAGCATCTGATGTACGTACAGCAGTATCCACTACTCCTTTGCGGGCTCCGTAGCAGGAAATTATATATTCTGTCAAAGAGAGTCCTTCACGCAAATTGCTTTGAATAGGTAAATCAATCATTTGTCCTTGGGGATCCGACATTAATCCTCTCATACCTACTAATTGATGTACTTGAGATGCATTTCCTCTAGCTCCCGAAAAGGACATTAGATGGACTGGATTAGAAGGATCAGTCATCCGAAAATTAGGATTCATTTCTTGTCTCAAATATTCGCTTGTGGCATACCATATCTCAATAGATTGACGTAATTTTTCTACCGCATGTACATTCCCATAATGATGGTGTTTCTCCAAAAAAAAACTTTGTTGTTCAGCGTCTCGGACTAACCATCCCTTAGATGGTATTGTTAAAAGATCATCTATTCCTAATGAAATAGATGTAACAGTGGCTTGCTGGAAACCCAAAGTCTTCATTTGATCCAGGATATGTGATGTATATGCCATTCCGAAATGATCTATTAATCTGCTAATAAGTCGTTTCATAGCAGTTCCATCTATCACTTTATTGTGAAAGACCAGATCGACCCGTTCTGCCATAAGTACCTCCATATTCCGCTGAGTAGGATTCGACAATGGACCTGAGTCAGTGATTCGAAAACTTCCTTTCCTAAATTTTTATTTGCGCATAAATTCAGAAATTATGATACCAGTGAAATTGGAGAGACCTTAATTCCCACGGGTACGAATATCGCCTAATCTAATTTCTTAGTTTAGATAGCATATGAGTAGGCCCGGCAAAATCCCTGTATGGCTTCTTCTATTTCTCGATAAAAAAAAATAT